ATTAAACAAAAGGATTTGCAAATAAAAGTGCTAATGCTACAACCAATCCATAAATTGTTAAAGCTTCCATAAAAGCCAAACTAAGCAATAAAGTCCCTCGTATTTTTCCCTCCGCCTCAGGCTGTCTCGCGATACCTTCTACAGCTTGACCTGCAGCAGTACCTTGACCAACCCCAGGTCCAATAGAAGCAAGCCCAACGGCCAACCCAGCAGCAATAACGGAAGCAGCAGAAATCAATGGATTCATGATAAATTCCTCGCACAAAAATAAAGAAATGGAAATGGTTAATGATACAATCAACCAATAAATATAAATTATGACTTAATTATTCCATCGATAATATTTTCATTCAATCGAAGTAAATAAGAACTCCTAATTGAACTATAATAATATTATTGAATCATCAGAACTATTGTGATATCTATTTTTTGATCCAATTCACGGAGTTTTGTGAGTTCATCCAACTTTTTGTTTTGCCATTTCTTTCTTTGTTCCAAAAAATTTTGTGAATTCGAACTTTTCGTCCTTTTTCTTGATTTAATCTCTTTATTTATTCAACTTAAAGTTACAAATGAAAAGGAATTCTTTTTGAAATCCCTATCTCAATTCCAATATAGTAGGAAGTCGGATTAGATATATTCTATCTTTAGCTCATAAATAACTAATTAATACTTAATATTCCATATACATGTCTTTCTTCCATAACGTAAACCAACTATTCGCATCTTAAATTCAATCGGATTCTAAAATCATTTTTCGAACCATCCCCCCCCAAAAGTTGGTTTATAACCATTCTATATTACATATACCTAGTCCCCTAGTTTGATCCTACTCTTACACCTTTTCTTTTGAACCTCATTTTTTGTAAATTGTAAACACTTCAATTCTTTTTATTTATCATTATCCTACACAGATACAATCAATTTAAAGGGATAAATTCATTAGTCTGAATCATTCATAGAAAATCTGATTTATTTTATTATTTATTAAGATTTTATTTTGGTCAATCGTTGAATTGACCAAACTTAACTGAAATGGGAATCACTCTGTAGAACCTCTTTTTTTTGTAATCGCACATTTTAAAGAAATACAGAATTCTTATTATGACTAAAATTGGAATTGAATAAAGAAAACAATAAAAAAAATATAAAGAGAATATTCATTGGAAGGAGGCATAAATAAAGGGACCAAACTAATTTTAGGAAAAAGATCTTTTAGATCTCTTTCCCACCCCTTTTGAAATTCCCTACTTTCGTAATCTTTTTTACTATTCCTCTAGATCGTATAGACTTTTTTGTCTGTCTAGTTCTGTGTATATTTATGTTCACTAAGTAGATTATCTTGAGCAAGGCATAGATTGTCCTGCACTACGCTAAAAAACGATTTCTAAAATTAGTCAATGATGTCCCTCCATGGATTCGCCTATATAAGCAGCAGCTAAAGTCGCAAAAATAAGAGCTTGAATACCGCTTGTAAATAATCCAAGGAACATGACAGGTATAGGAACCACTGAAGGTACTAAAGAAACAAGAACAACAACTACTAATTCATCCGCTAATATATTTCCGAAAAGTCGAAAGCTAAGTGATAAAGGTTTTGTAAAATCTTCTAAAATATTAATGGGTAAAAGAATGGGAGTTGGTTGAATATATTTACCAAAATAACCTAACCCCTTTTTGCTAAGTCCCGCATAAAAATATGCTATTGACGTAAGTAAAGCTAAAGCAACGGTAGTATTTATATCATTCGTAGGTGCAGTTAACTCCCCATGAGGTAACTCTATGATTTTCCAAGGTAAAAGCGCCCCTGACCAATTAGAAACAAAAATAAATAGAAACATAGTTCCAATAAAAGGAACCCAGGGACTATATTCTTCTCCAATCTGAGTTTTGCTCACATCTCGAATGAATTCAAGGACATATTCAAAGAAATTCTGACCGTCAGTCGGAATGGTTTGTGGATTCCGAACAGCTACAATGGCCGAGCCTAATAAGATAGCAATTACAACCCAAGAAGTAATAAGTACTTGGGCATGGACTTGGAAACCCCCTATTTTCCAATAGAAATGCTGGCCTACTTCCACCCCGGATATATCATATAAGTCTTTTAATGTGTTGATGGAACATGATAGAACATTCATAGTGCCCTCTGAAAGAAAACTTTTAAAGAAATTATTTTGATTCAACCCTCTTTTTTTCGACTTGCCAACTTGAATTGTATATTTTTTGGATACGAACTAATCACATAATATTCCCAGTTATTTTTATCTCTTTTGTGCAATTCAGGAATAGTAACCGATTCCATAAATCTATTGGGTTCACAAAACAATTTATTTATCTAATATTATTTATCTTATTATTAATCAGGGATTTCGTATATAGCTAGAACGACCTTCACAAATTGCAAATACTAATTTGTTAAGAATTAATCGGATTGAAGCTATAGCATCATCATTCGCTGGAATCGAAATATCTGCGAGATCCGGGTCACAATTTGTATCAATTAAACAAATGGTTGGAATTCCCAAAGTGATACATTCTCGAAGAGCCGTATATTCTTCTTGCTGATCAACGATTATTACAATATGGGGTAATCCTGTCATATATTTAATCCCGCCCAGATATGTTTGCAAGCGAGATAACTGTCTCTTCAATCGAGCTGCATCCCCTTTCGGAAGACGGTTGAATCTCCCTGTTTTTTGTTCCATTCGCAAGTCCCTGAACTTTTGAAGTCTCGTTTCTGTAGTGGACCAATTCGTTAAAATTCCGCCGAGCCATTTTTTATTAACATAATGACACCGAGCCCTTATTGCAGCCCGCACTACTGAATCAGCTGCTTTCTTTTTGGTACCAACAATTAAGAATTGTTTTTTTCTACTTGCTGCATCAAAAACTAAATCACAAGCTTCTGATAAAAAACGAGCAGTTCTAGTAAGATTTGTAATATGAATACCTTTACGCTTTGCAGAGATATAAGGTGCCATTCTCGGATTCCATTTTCTAGTACCATGACCAAAATGAACTCCGGCTTCCAGCATCTCTTCCAAATTAATGTTCCAATATCTTCTTATCATTTTTCCCCACGCTTCCCCTCTCTTTTTTCTTTTAAAAAAGAGAGACCAGGCACCCTGAAATAAATAATTGTTCCAACGGAACCTTCCTTTTTCCCGGAGATTGGACGTTGATACACGATCCAAGCGATTAATTTCTTTCTATTCCTTATTCTATTTATTTCTTTCTTGCTATTAACAAATCACGTGGAAAAAAACAAATCACAGGACCACCGATAGTTAAATGGATGAATCCACTCTCAGGAATCATTAAATACTATAAATTACATGATTGTTCTGCTTGATATATCATAGAAATTTTTTGAATTACAAGAATCAAATAACTCTCTGTGGTGGAACAAAATATCTCTCATTTCCCCCTCGAAAAAATTCTTCTTTTTGTTTTTCAAAGGAATCCTTTTATATTGCCTTGAGCGGTGCACTAATCCTTTGAATCCAGTACCAAGGGGGATCATACTACCTAGAACAACATTTTCTTTCAGGCCTTTCAACCAATCGATACGACCACGGAGAGCAGCTTTTGCTAAAACACGAGAAGTCTCTTGAAAACTCGCCTCGGATATAAAACTTTGAGTATTCAGAGATGTTTTCGTTATTCCCAATAATATGGCTCGGTAACAAATTGCTTCTTCCAAAGCGCGTCCCGTTCGTTCCGCTCGCAACAATCCAATTAGTTCTCCGGGTGAAAAAACATTAGACATTCCATCTTCTGAAACCAAAACTTTTGATGTTATTTGACAAACAATAATTTCTATATGCCTATTATGGATTTGAACTCCCTGGGATCGATAAACCTTTTGGATCTTATTAACCAAAGAGATACGACTTTGCACTATAGTTAGCTCCGCACCAATCAAGAATACCCAAGGAATTCCAAGAATTTTTGTTATACACGCGTTCCACCCCTCAACTCTCTTTTCTAGGTTTGTGGATATTGAATCAATTGAACGCACTTCTAAGACTTGTTCCACTTTTGGAAGCCCTTGAGTTATATCACCAGATCTAGATTTTTCATATATAAATGTAACGAATGTATCTCCCTCATAGAGGATTTCTCCATAATGGCCATGAACAGTTGCTCCTGGAGTGGCCAAATAAGGCTTAGCGGATCTTATTACTACAGAATCAAGGTGAACAATTACAACTTGACCCGATTTTAGGTGAGGTCCTTTTTTGGCTATAGATACATTTTCACAAATAAACTGTCCTAGGCTAATTATTGTGAAAAATAATTCACAATAATTAAAATTATGATGGAGAAAATACCAATTCAAATTGAATGGATTCAAAACGCGGTTACTTGGATCGGGATTACCAACTCTTCCGTTTTCATCCATTAATCCGTTTTCATCCATTAAATAATATTTAATTACTTGAAAAGCCCGGTTTAAATTGTAAAGTTTCAAATATTTAGTTACTGAGATCTTATTATGAGTTATTAAATGGTAATATGAGAAATAATTTGCAATTTGAAGAGCTGTTCCTAAAGGGCCCAACAACGAATTCCTAATTGGAATTAGAGAATCTTTTTTAATTGATTCTTTTGTTACATTGTAATCTTTTCCGCCGTTTAATGGATCTATTCGAAAACAATTAGATGATGACAAAATTATCAAAGATTGGCATTCATTATTTCTATTCAATAACGTAATAATAGGTCCTTGATTTTGTTTAAGTGATTGTTGAATCTTTGCCTTAGAATAAATGGAAAAAAATGGATTCATATGGGTACGAGCTGACCCATTATCAGAGATCAATCCTGAACCTGATGAATCATTCCTCTTTCTGCTGATATATGAAATATGGGATTTCACTAAGTTTATTCTTAGGAAATCACGAATCAGACCATTTGTACATACTTCAACAAAAGAAGCACGGGCCTCTTCGAAAGAAGAATTGTTTTTGTCTTGTTCCCAATTCAACACTAAA